AACATGCAATATTAAAATAATGTAATTACAATGGGGTAAAAATGCTAAGTAGCGTCGCTAGAGGTTTTCCTGTTTCTCGGGGGGTTTGCAGGATGATAATGATCTCAGGGGCGAAGGGGGGTAGGGGGGTTTACGCGCGTAAGCCGGGGGGCATCTTAGAAAAACCAGGGGAAAAATATCATAGTTATGCACATGAAATCTTCAATTGTGGTTCTTTATTGATTATCTTTCCAACATGAAACATATTCGCGGCAGGCAAGGGCTAGTACTCCCTTGACAGCATACTTTCGTGTGCACTGTGAAATGCAAGAGGAAAGGAAAGAGAAAAAAAGAAAACCCCTTGCACACTGGCTTGCGTGCCTGGCATGCGGGGTTATGCAATATTAGTACGCCACCATTAACTTATGCCTGGAAACACCAGCTCCGCGTGAGGGATTAAGCTGTCAATGGCCCTGAAATAGGAACCAGATGCCAGAAATAGTTCACTAAGTGCGACCCCCACGAGACTTGTCCCTGACCCTATCATGGATCATTAACATTGAAGAATCACTTTTGGTGGTTTCTCGCGTAATATGCAATTACACCGGCTCCGGGTGAGTGGTTAAGCTGTTAGTGAACCTGAAATACTGGCCAAATGCCAGTAATAGTTCATTAAGTACAACCCCCACAATATTTACCCTTGAATCTCCTAAATTTCTAACATTTGAAGAATTATTGATGTTGATCTCTTATTACATTAAGTAAGTTAGTACGTAGGTATGTTGAACGATAATATGAATTTACTTCTTAATTTAATATTACCAAAACAAGGAAATAGTTCTACTCCATTTTTGGTGATTTTTGAACGTATGCGTATGTCCGTTATCGTGTAATGTTGATGTATGAATGGGTAAATTCGATTAATGGTGATTATACATATGTATGTACTAAATCACTTAGCAGTGGGTAAAGTTTACATTATTATATAAATTAAAAGAGGATTTATACGGGAATATGTCAGAGGGTAGTTAAACTTAGAATTTTGGCTTTGGGAGCCAAGGGTGGGAGTTAGAATCTCCTCTCTCTGAGCACTAGGGGGGATTTTAACCTCCGACATTCGGCTTACAAGGCCGACGCTCTGACGTTGAGCTACTAGGGCAGGCTCATTCAAGTGCTTTATTTTCGACTCAACCCGCTAGAGGGACTAAAATAAGGAGTAAGAAGAAGTATAGGAAGGAAGCTACTTGTCCAATAATAATAAAGGGATGTTCTACGGGCATTCCTCCAATTCATGTTAAGATGATAACATTTGCCACAAAGGTCCAGAATAAAAGTTGTGTGAGCGGGCGAAATGTGAGGCCTCGTTGTTTTGAGGTGTGAAGGATGGGGACCAGTATAAGGACCAGGATGGAGGCGAGCAGGGCGAGGACCCCTCCGAGTTTGTTGGGAATAGATCGTAAGATGGCGTATGCAAATAGGAAATATCATTCTGGTTTAATGTGGGGGGGAGTAACTAGGGGGTTAGCCGGGGTGAAGTTATCAGGGTCTCCGAGAAGGTTGGGGGAAAAGAGGGCTAGGGAGGTTAAGGCAATTATTAGGGCAATGAAGCCTAGAAGGTCCTTGTAGGAGAAGTAGGGATGGAATGAGATTTTATCGGCGTCTGAGTTGATGCCTGCTGGGTTGTTGGATCCTGTTTCGTGTAGGAAGAGCAGGTGAATGACTGTTATTGCAACGATAACGAATGGGAAAAGGAAGTGAAATGCGAAGAATCGGGTCAGGGTTGCGTTATCAACGGAGAAGCCCCCTCAAATTCATTGTACTAGGGTGTTTCCCACGTAGGGGACGGCGGAAAGAAGGTTAGTAATAACTGTGGCCCCTCAGAAGGATATTTGTCCTCAGGGAAGGACGTAGCCGACGAAGGCGGTCATTATTACGAGGAGGAGGAGGATGACGCCGACATTTCAGGTCTCTTTGTAGAGGTAAGAGCCGTAGTAAAGACCTCGTGCAATGTGTATGTAGATGCAGATGAAAAAGAAGGAGGCGCCGTTAGCATGTATGTTGCGGATTAGTCAGCCGTAGTTAACATCTCGGCAGATGTGCGTGACAGAGGAGAAGGCCGTTGCGATATCAGAGGTGTAGTGTATGGCTAGGAAGAGACCTGTTAAAATTTGGGTGGCCAGGCAGAGGCCTAGAAGGGAGCCAAAGTTTCATCAAACTGAGATGTTGGAGGGGGCGGGGAGGTCTACTAGTGCGTCGTTAGCAATTTTCAGTAGTGGGTGGGTTTTTCGGAGGTTGGCCATTAGGGTTCTTGTAGTTGAGTAACAACGATGGTTTTTCAAGTCATTAGTCTCGGTTAGAGTCCGGGCAGGAACTATGTCGTACTTAATGTCTCTGTTTTTATTTGGATTAATTCTTGGGTTGGTTGGGGTTGCATCTAACCCTGCTCCGTATTTTGCGGCTTTAGGTCTTGTTTTGGCTGCTGGCCTGGGGTGTGGGGTTTTAGTTGGGCATGGGGGCTCTTTTTTGTCTTTAGTGTTGTTTTTAATTTACTTGGGGGGGATGCTTGTTGTCTTTGCGTACTCTGCTGCGTTGGCAGCAGAGCCTTTTCCTGTCTCTTGGGGGGACCGGTCTGTTATGGGGTATGTCTTAATATATTTGACAGGGGTGGTGTTAATTGGGGGTTTAGTGGGAGAGGGGTGGTATGAGATTTCTTGGGTTGTGGTGGATGAGTTGGCGGAGTTTGCTGTCTTACGGGGGGATGTTTCAGGGGTGGCTTTAATGTATTCTTTTGGGGGAGGAATGTTGGTGGTTTGTGCTTGAGTCTTGTTATTGGCGTTGTTTGTGGTGTTGGAGCTGACTCGAGGTCTGGGTCGGGGGGCGCTTCGTGCAGTTTAAAGGGAAAAGAGTAGGAGGGACAGGGATAGGGTAAGAAGAAACAAAGTGAGGTAGGTTTTAATCAAGCCTTGTTGGGCGTTACTTGCGGTAGTAATAATGGGAAGGTTTATTGAGGCAATTGCTTTTGGTCCTGTCTTTTCTAGTCACGTTTGGTCAATTGTTTGGTTCGCGATAGTTTGGCCTAGGGTTAGGGTGATTTTTGGGGCGAGGCGGTGAATAATGTGTGGGAAGTATCCAAGCATGTTGGAGAAGTTGTGAAGGGCAATTTGAGGGGTTGTCTTGAATTGTTTACTTGTGAGGGAGGCGAGTTCTAGGGCAATTAAGAGCCCTGTAATGGTGACAGCTAGGGCAGCCAATTTAAGAAGGGGGGGTATGGTCATTACGGGGGTGTTGGAGAGGGGGAAGTTCGAGGTGAGAATTAGTCCAGCAACGATACTGCCTCAGGCAAGTCGTTTAATGGGGTTAATTACTGCGGGGTTGTTTTCGTTAATGGGGGATAGTGGAGAAAAGCGGGGGTATCCTATTGAAACAAAAAATACAACTCGTATGCTATAAACAGCTGTGAAAGCTGTGGCTAGAAGGGTAAGAGCTAGGGCTCAGGCGTTAAGATAAGATGTGTTAAGTGCCTCGATGATGGCATCTTTGGAGAAGAAGCCGGCTAAGAAGGGGGTGCCGGTGAGAGCAAGGCTACCAATTGTTAAGCAAGACGAGGTAAAGGGGGTGAGGTAATGGAGTCCCCCTATCTTTCGGATGTCCTGTTCATCGTTAAGGCTGTGAATAATAGATCCGGAGCAGAGGAAGAGCATGGCTTTAAAGAAAGCGTGGGTACAAATGTGTATAAAGGCCAGCTGTGGTTGATTAAGCCCAATTGTAACTATTATTAGGCCTAGTTGACTGGAGGTAGAAAATGCAACAATTTTTTTGATGTCGTTTTGGGTTAAAGCGCAGGTGGCTGTAAATAGGGTAGTAAGGGCGCCCAAGCATAAGCAGGTGGTGAGGGCTGTGGGGTTGTTCTCTATAAGGGGGCTAAGTCGAATAAGAAGAAAAATGCCTGCTACGACTATTGTACTGGAGTGGAGTAGGGCAGAGACCGGTGTGGGGCCCTCTATGGCAGAGGGTAGTCAGGGGTGAAGGCCGAATTGTGCGGATTTTCCGGTGGCGGCAAGAATGAGGCCTATGAGGGGCAGGGTGAGGTCGTGACTTTTCGAAGAAATAAATAGTTGTTGTATTTCTCAGGAGTTTAGGTTGGTGGCTAGTCAGGCTATGCTTAGGATCAGCCCAATGTCTCCAACACGGTTGTAAATCACTGCCTGCAAGGCGGCGGTGTTGGCGTCAGCTCGACCATACCACCATCCGATTAGCAGGAAGGACATAATTCCGACCCCTTCTCAGCCAATAAAAAGTTGAAATAGGTTATTGGCTGAGACTAAAATGATCATGGCCACTAAGAAGAGAAGAAGATATTTAAAGAAGCGGTTTATATTAGGGTCGGAGTGTATGTATCAGGCTGCAAATTCTAGAATGGACCAGGTTACATAAAGAGCGATGGGGATGAAGATAATGGAGTAGTGGTCGAATTTAAGGCTTATGTTGATGTCGAATGAGAGGGTGTTTATTCAGCTTCAGTTAGTAATAATGGTTTCGGACCCTTCGTTTAAGAAGAGGCACAAGGGGAGGAGGCTAACAAAGAAAGCCATTTTTACGGCTGTTTTAACATAAACTAGGGATCAGGAGGGTTTGTATGACTTAGGCTGTAAGGTTAAGGCTAGGGGATAGGTCAATAAAATAAAAATTAGTAAAAGACTTGAAGCTATAATAACGGCAGTTGGGTGCATAGCTTCTACTTGGATTTGCACCAAGAGTTTTTGGTTCCTAAGACCAATGGATAGGCTGTTATCCTTTAAAAGCCCGAGTGAGCCAGGGGGTCTAACCTTGGAAGTAGGGGATTAGCAGTCCTTACGGCCGTCGGGCCTCTCTCGGTGGATAAGGGGATATTAACCCCTATTGCTAGAATCACAATCTAGTGTTTTTGTTAAACTATATCTACAGTTACATCAGCCTCAGATTAGTTCTGGTTTCAGGATCAGAAGCAGGAGGGGGGCAAGGTGGAGGGCGATAAGAAGATGTTCTCGAGTGTGGGTGGGTTCTAGGGCATATATGTGTTGTGGAAGGGGTCCTCGTTGTGTTATGAGGAATATATAAAGAGAATAGCTGGCTGTAATTAGGGTTCCTGCGCCTGTTAAAATGATGGATCAGTAGGACCAGTTAAAGAGAGAGGTAATAATTATTAGCTCTCCTATAAGGTTGGGGAGGGGAGGAAGGGCTAAGTTTGCTAGATTGGCTAGGAACCATCAGGAGGTCATAAGGGGAAGGACCATCTGAAGGCCTCGGGCAAGAAGCATTGTTCGGCTGTGTGTTCGTTCATAGTTTGTGTTTGCTAGGCAGAATAGTGCAGAGGATGCGAGGCCGTGGGCAATTATTAGAATAAGGGCTCCGGTTAGGCCTCAGGGGGTTTGAATTAAGATTCCTCCTGCAACGAGGCCTATGTGGCTGACGGAGGAGTAGGCAATTAATGATTTGAGGTCTGTTTGGCGGAGGCAGATAGAGCCTGTTATAATGACTCCTCAAAGGGCAAGAATAATAAAGGGGTAGGCCAGTTCTTTAGACAAGGGGTCTAAGATAAGTATGATTCGAATTATTCCGTAGCCGCCAAGTTTTAAGAGCACGGCGGCAAGGACTATTGAGCCAGCGATGGGGGCCTCTACGTGGGCCTTGGGGAGTCATAAGTGGACACCATAAAGTGGTATCTTTACTAGGAAAGCCAAGAGACAGGCAAGCCATCAGAACTTTCCGCCGGGGGTTAGAAGGGAAAGGGGGTCAGAAAATTGTAGGGTAAGCATGGATAGGGTCCCTGTGTCGTTTTGAAGCATAAGAAGTGCAACTAGGAGTGGTAGTGAGCCGGCAAGCGTATAGAATAAAAAGTAAGTGCCTGCGTTAAGGCGCTCTGTCTGGTTTCCTCAGCGTGTAATAATAAAAAGGGTGGGGACGAGGGTGGCTTCAAATATAACATAGAACATAAGAATCTCTGTGGCGCTAAAAGCTAGAATGAGGCAGGTTTGGAGGGTTACAAGAAGGGAAATATAGGTTCGTTGGCGGTTTGCTGGTTCGACGAAAAGGTGGTTTTGGCTGGCGAGGATTATTAGGGGAAGAAGTCAGCAAGTTAAGACTAGTAGGGGGGTGGAGAGGGGGTCCGTGCCGAGGTAGAGGTTTAAAGTTGTTCATCCTGTCTCTGAGGTTCATTTAAATCAGGAGAGACTAACTAAGGCAATTAAAGTGCTTTGTACGAGGGAAATGGTTCATAGCCATTTTTTTGGAGAAAACCAGATTGTTGGGAAGAGCATGAGTGTTGGAAGTAAGACTTTTAGCATTGTAGGAGGTTAAGGGTTTGAAGGTGGTCTGTTCCGTGGGTTCGAGCGGTTGCAACGAGAAGGGCCAGACCTGCACCTGCTTCACAGGCTGAGAAGGCCAGGAGAAGCATGGGGGCGGTGGAGTAGGCGGTGGCCTCGAGTTGAAGGGCTCAGAGGGATAGGGCGATAAAAAGAGAAAGCATTATCCCTTCTAAGCAAAGAAGGGCTGACAATAGATGGGTTCGGTGAAATGCTAGGCCCATGAGGCCAAGGGTAAAGGCTGAAGAAAAGGCAAAATGTGTAGGGGTCATAAGGCAGTTGTGGAGTCAAACCACAGTCTTTTGAGCCGAAATCAAATATTTTATTTTATACTAACTGCCTATTCCGCTCATTCTAGGCCTCCTTGTGTTCATTCATAGGCTAAGCCGAGGGTAAGGAGAGATAGGACAATGGTTGTTCAGCAAAAGGTGCTGATGGGGGTTGTGAGTTGGTCTCCTCAGGGGAGGGGTAGAAGAAGAGCAATTTCTAGGTCAAATAGAAGGAAGAGGATGGCAACCAGAAAAAAGCGTATTGAGAAAGGCAGGCGTGCTGACCCGAGGGGGTCAAAGCCGCATTCATAGGGGGAAAGTTTCTCGGTGTCCGGGTTCATTTGAGGTAATCAAAAGGATACCAGGGCTAGGACGGAGGAAAGGGCAGTTGCAATAAGAAGTACAGTTGCGATTAGATTCATTATCTTTCCCTGGGGTTCAACCAGGGCCGGGTGATTGGAAGTCACTTATACTAGCGCTGTACTAGAAAGATTATGAGCCTCATCAGTAGATGGAGATATATAGGAATAGTCATACTACGTCCACGAAGTGTCAATATCAGGCGGCTGCTTCAAAACCAAAGTGGTGTTTAGAGGTGAAGTGATATTGAACCTGGCGTAGAAGGCAGATAGCTAGGAAAGTAGAGCCAATGATTACGTGGAGGCCGTGGAAGCCTGTGGCAACAAAGAAGGTAGACCCGTAGACGCCGTCGGCAATAGTAAAGGGGGCTTCATAGTATTCCATGCCCTGAAGAAAAGTGAAGTAAAACCCAAGAAGAATCGTTAAGGTGAGGGACTGAATGGCTTGTTTTCGTTGACCCTCCATGATGCTGTGATGGGCTCATGTAACTGTGACACCAGAGGCAAGGAGAACGGCAGTATTTAGAAGAGGGACCTCGAATGGGTCTAAAGTAGTAATGCCTGTGGGGGGTCAGCAACCTCCCAGTTCTGGTGTAGGGGCTAGGCTTGAGTGGTAGAAGGCTCAAAAAAATCCAAGAAAGAAGAATACCTCGGAGGTAATAAAAAGCACTATTCCGTAACGAAGGCCTTTTTGAACAGGTGGGGTGTGGTGGCCTTGAAATGTGCCTTCGCGGACGATGTCGCGTCATCATTGGTACATGGTTAAAAGGAGGAGGGTGGTGCCTAGGACTATAAGAGTCGTTGAGTGATAGTGAAATCAGATTGCAAGGCCAGATGTTATTAGAAGGGCTGCGACTGCGCCGGTAAGCGGTCAGGGGCTGGGGTCGACTATGTGGTATGCGTGTGCTTGGTGGGCCATTAGACGTTTTCTTGTAGATAAAGGCTTAGAAGGAGGACAAATACGTAGGCCTGAATTATAGCGACGGCGACTTCCAGGAGCGTAAGTAAAAACAAGAGGAGTGTGGTAAGAATTGCGACTGTTGGTATTAGAGGAAGGAGAACAAAAGCAGCTGTTGCGATGAGTTGAATGAGGAGATGTCCGGCTGTAAGGTTGGCTGTGAGTCGGACTCCTAAGGCAAGAGGTCGAATGAAAAGACTAATTGTCTCGATAATAATAAGGATGGGAATTAGGGGGGTGGGGGTCCCTTCAGGGAGGAGGTGTCCCAGGGCAGCTGTGGGTTGGTTTCGCATACCAATAATTACGGTGGCTAGTCAGAGGGGGACGGCTAACCCTATGTTGAGGGAGAGCTGGGTTGTAGGGGTGAAAGTGTATGGGAGGAGGCCTAGCATGTTGAGTGAAATAAGAAAAATTATAAGAGAGGCCAGTAAAAGCGCCCATTTGTGGCCGCCCAGGTTTACAGGTTGAAAAAGTTGTTGTGTAAATCGTCCAATAAATCAGTTTTGTAGGGTCAGAAGGCGGTTTTCTAGTCAACGGGGAGAGGAAGAGGGGAAAAGAATTCATGGGAGGGTTAAAGCGAGTGCGATTAGGGGAATGCCTAGGTATGTGGGGCTCATAAATTGGTCGAAAAAGCTTAGTGTCATGGTCAGTTTCAGGGCTGAGATTTAGGGGTTTTTGTACTTTGTGTCGTGGGGTCATTAGGGAATGAGTGACTCAGGATTTTTGGGGGGATGACGGCTAAGAATACTAATCAAGAAAATACTAGGATAGCAAACCAGGGGGCGGGGTTTAGTTGTGGCATGTCATTAGGGGTGGTTGGGGGCCACCATTTTTTAGCTTAAAAGGCTAACGCTGTTCCCATTTTAGCTTCTTAATGAGGCATCTTCGAGTATGAGGGACGATCAGTTTTCAAAATGTTCTAAAGGAACTGCTTCAACAACAATAGGTATAAAGCTATGGTTTGCTCCACAAATTTCTGAGCACTGTCCGTAGAAGACACCGGATCGTGAGGTGATGAAGGCTGTTTGGTTTAGGCGCCCTGGAACGGCATCTATCTTAACCCCGAGGGCTGGTACTGCTCAGGAGTGAAGGACGTCTTCGGCTGAGACTAGAATTCGGATGGGTGACTCCACAGGAATGACCATTCGGTGGTCTGCTTCTAAGAGACGAAACTGCCCTGGAAGGAGGTCTTGCGTGGGGATCATGTATGAGTCAAAGCCCAGGTCTTCATAGTCCGTGTATTCGTAGCTTCAGTACCATTGGTGGCCTATAGCTTTAATAGTCAGGTGGGGGTCGTTAATTTCGTCCATTAAGTACAGGATTCGAAGGGAGGGAAGAGCGATAAGAATAAGGATAACTGCTGGGAGAATTGTTCAAATAATTTCAATCTCTTGGGAGTCTAAGATGTACTTGTTAGTAAGTTTGGTGGAGACTATTGCCACAATAATGTAAAGTACAAGAGTACTGATCAGAAAAACAATTATTAAGGCGTGGTCGTGAAAGTGTAGAAGTTCTTCTATAACAGGTGAGGCCGCGTCTTGGAATCCTAGTTGTGAGGGATGAGCCATTGTAGCTGGGTTGCTCAAGACACGCGGGGTTTTAACCCGCAATTTTGCCTTGACAAGGCAGTGTAATACCAAATTTTACTAGTGTCTTATAAAGAAAGTGGCAGAGTGGACATGTGCCTGGCTTGAAACCAGACAATGGGGGTTCAATTCCTTCCTTTCTCGTTAGTTTGTTTGTACTTGGACAAAGGCTGGTTCCTCGAAGGTGTGATAGGGGGGAGGGCAGCCGTGAAGTCACTCTACGTTTGTGGAAGTTAATTCTACTGATATTACTTCTCGTTTGGCTGCGAATGCTTCTCAGATAATAAATAGGAACATAATGACAGCTACGAGTGAGATTAGGGAACCAATAGAGGAGACAGTGTTTCAGAGGGTGTAGGCGTCTGGGTAGTCTGAATACCGCCGGGGTATTCCAGCCAAGCCCAGAAAGTGCTGGGGGAAAAAGGTGAGGTTTACGCCCACAAATATAACCCCGAAGTGAATCTTTGTTCATGTACCGTGAAGAGTATACCCAGTGAATAGAGGGAACCAGTGTACAAATGCTGCTACAATGGCGAATACGGCGCCTATAGACAGAACGTAGTGAAAGTGAGCTACAACATAGTAGGTGTCGTGGAGAACGATGTCTAGGGAGGAGTTGGCAAGAATGATTCCAGTGAGACCGCCTACGGTAAAGAGAAAGATAAACCCTAGGGCTCAGAGCAAGGGGGTTTCTCATTTAATGGACCCCCCGTGAAGGGTAGCCAGCCAACTAAAGACTTTGACCCCGGTGGGGATGGCAATGATTATGGTGGCAGAGGTGAAGTAGGCTCGTGTGTCGACATCCATGCCTACTGTAAATATGTGGTGGGCTCAAACAATAAACCCAAGAAGCCCGATTGCTATTATGGCTCAGACTATTCCCATGTAGCCAAAGGGCTCTTTCTTACCGGCGTAGTAGGCGACAATATGGGAGATTATCCCAAACCCGGGTAAAATTAAGATGTAAACCTCTGGGTGTCCAAAAAATCAGAATAGATGTTGATAAAGGATTGGGTCTCCCCCGCCTGCCGGGTCAAAAAATGTTGTATTAAGATTTCGATCTGTTAGAAGTATAGTGATGCCTGCTGCCAGGACGGGGAGGGAAAGAAGTAGGAGGACGGCCGTGATTAGAACAGCTCAAACTAGAAGGGGCGTCTGGTACTGAGAAATCGCGGGGGGTTTTATGTTAATGATAGTAGTAATAAAGTTGATTGCACCTAGGATTGAGGAGATCCCGGCTAGGTGAAGGGAGAAGATGGTCAGATCTACAGAAGCCCCGGCGTGTGCCAGGTTCCCAGCTAAGGGGGGGTACACTGTTCAGCCGGTTCCGGCTCCAGCTTCAACGCCAGAGGAAGCTAGTAGCAACAGAAAAGAGGGGGGAAGAAGTCAGAAGCTTATGTTATTTATTCGAGGAAACGCCATATCTGGGGCCCCGATCATTAGGGGAATCAGTCAGTTGCCAAAACCCCCAATTATAATTGGTATTACTATAAAGAAAATTATAACAAATGCGTGTGCGGTAACAATTACGTTATAAATTTGATCGTCTCCAAGAAGGGCCCCTGGTTGACTAAGCTCTGCTCGAATTAAGAGGCTCAAAGCTGTGCCCACTATGCCAGCTCAGGCACCGAATACTAAATAGAGGGTGCCAATGTCTTTGTGGTTTGTTGAGAAGAATCAGCGTGTGATCGTCACAGGTAGGGTGGCCGAGAGTTAGGCGGTGGGTTGTAGCTCCATGAACAGAGGCTAAAATCCTCTCTCTACCAAGTCTCGGGGTGTTATCACGTAAGATTGCAAATCTTAAGAAGCAGACTAACGTTTGCCGGGGCTTTCCCCGCCTGGCTCGCCAGGCGGCGGGGAAAGTAGATGGATGCTCGCTGGTTTGGGCGCTTAGCTGTTAACTAAGATTTTGTAGGATCGAGGCCTTCTCATCTAGAAAGGTTTTAGCTTAATGAAAGTGTCTGTTTTGCATGCAGAAGATGTGGGGTAAAGTCCTGCAAATCTTACAGAAATTGAGAGATTTTCACTCTCATTTAGGGCTTTGAAGGCTCTTGGTTTGGTTATTATCCTAAATTTCTAGTTAGTAGAGGATAAGAGTGCAAATTGTGGGTGTTGTAGGCAAGAGGGCTAGAGAGAAAACTAGGGAAGTAGACAAAAGAAGTGTTGATTGGGTTGTGGGAAGTCGTCAGGGGGAACAAGCTGTGAGGGTGTTGGGGGAAATTGTTAGTGTTATTGCGTAACAAATTCGTAGGTAGAAGTAGAGGCTGAGGAGGGCGGAGAGGGCAGCTAAGGTGGCGGTTAGTGGAAGTTGTTGTTTGGTGAGTTCCTGAAGGATAAGCCATTTTGGCATAAAGCCCGTCATGGGGGGAAGGCCGGCTAGTGAAAGGAGGGCTAAGGGGGCAAGGGCCGTGAGAGCGGGGGCCTTGGTTCAGGTGGAGGCTAGTGTATTAATTGTTGTGGCGTTGTTAATTTTTAGTATAAGAAAGACTGATGTCGTTATTAAAATGTATAGGGATAGAGCTAAGACGGTTAGAGGGGGGGCAAATTCAAGGATTAGAATTATTCAGCCTAAGTGGGCAATAGAGGAGTAAGCTATGATCTTCCGTAGTTGTGTTTGATTTAAGCCCCCTCATCCTCCGACTAGGGTGGAGATGAGGCCCAGGGAGACGAGCAGGGTTGGGTTAGCTGAAGAAATTTGAATAATGAGGGCGAAGGGTGCAAGTTTCTGTCAAGTGGATAAAATTAGTCCTGTAGTTAGGTTAAGTCCTTGAAGGACTTCTGGTAATCAAAAGTGGACTGGGGCCAGTCCAATTTTTAGTGCTAGAGCGAGAATAGTCGTTGTTGTTGCCAAGGGGTGTGAGAGTTGTTTAATGTCTCATTCTCCTGTAATTCAGGCATTTGTGGTGCTAGCAAAAAGAATCATGGCGGCAGCCGTGGCTTGAGTTAAAAAATATTTTGTGGTTGCCTCTACTGCTCGAGGGTGGTGGTGTTGCGCTATAAGGGGTAAAATAGCCAGGGTGTTAATTTCAAGGCCTATTCAGGCTAATAGTCAGTGAGAGCTGGCGAATGTAATTGTTGTTCCTAGGCCTAGGCTAAGAAGAAGGGCGGTAAGGACATATGGGCTCATTAGTAAAGGAAGGAGTTTAACCAACATGTTTGGGGTATGGGCCCAAAAGCTTATTTAGCTGACTTTACTAGGAAATGGTGTAGTGGAAGCACTAAGAGTTTTGATCTCTTGAGTTTGGGTTCGAGTCCCTTTTTTCTAAGGAGCCGGAGGGACTTAAACCCTCGTAAGACACTCTATCAAAGTGGCCCTTAAGTATTCAGGCACGACTCCAGGGGCTAAAGCTGAGGGGGTAGACTTGCAAAGGCAATAGGGAGGGCAAGGTGTCAGATAACGAGGGCGAGTGTGAGGGGGAGAAAGTTTTTTCATACAAGATGCATAAGCTGATCATATCGGAAGCGGGGGTAGGAGGCTCGAACCCACAGGAAAATAACGGAGAGGAGGGCAGCTTTGGTTATTAGGTTAATGGCTGTTAGTTCTGGGATGGTTGGAATATGAGAGGCACCAAGGAAAAGGACAGTAGAAAGGGTGTTTATTAGAAGAATATTGGCGTATTCTGCTAAAAAGAATAGGGCAAAGGGCCCTCCGGCGTATTCGACATTAAAACCTGAGACGAGCTCTGATTCTCCTTCTGTGAGGTCAAAGGGGGCCCGGTTAGTCTCTGCAAGAGTGGAGATATATCATATTGCGGCTAGGGGTCAGGCTGGGGCAATTAATCAGATGGTCTCTTGAGCGATGTTGAATGTTTGAAGGGTAAAACCGCCGGTGAGGATAATAATGCTTAATAGAATTAGTCCGAGGCTTACTTCATAAGAGATTGTTTGGGCAACAGCTCGGAGAGCTCCAATGAGGGCGTATTTTGAGTTGGATGCTCATCCTGAGCCGAGGATGGAGTATACAGCAAGGCTAGAAAGGGCAAGGATAAAAAGAATTCCTAGATTAAGGTCTGTTACTGGGTAAGGCATGGGTATTGGGGCTCAGAGGGTTAGGGCTAGGGTAAGTGCCAGTATCGGGGTGACTAAGAATAGGAATGGTGAGGAGGTGGATGGTCGAACTGGCTCTTTAATAAATAGTTTTACTCCGTCGGCAATGGGTTGAAGGAGGCCGTAGGGCCCTACAATATTGGGGCCTTTCCGTAGTTGTATATAGCCTAGAACTTTTCGTTCCAGAAGGGTTAAAAAAGCAACTGCTAGTAAAACGGGTACAATGTAGGCCAGCGGGTTCAGAATGTGCGTAATTAAGGTTAAAATCATAGTTGAAGAGGGGAGTTGAACCCCTGTTGAAAGAGCTTAGATCTTTAGCATTGTCCGGGCTCTGCCACTTAAACATGTCATTCTCTTTGACAAGCCAAAAGGGCGTGCCCTCTTGCTTGTTTTAGTTGGTTTCTTCAGGTGGGGGTGGGGCTTGCTATAAGCAGGGGCCCCTTCTTCTCGGTCCTTTCGTACTGGGGAAGATCAAGGTCATAGATAGAAACTTGACCTGGATTGCTCCGGTCTGAACTCAGATCACGTAGGACTTTAATCGTTGAACAAACGAACCCTTAATAGCGGCTGCACCATTAGGATGTCCTGATCCAACATCGAGGTCGTAAACCCTCTCGTCGATAGGGGCTCTGGGAGGGGATTGCGCTGTTATCCCTAGGGTAACTCGGTTCGTTGATCGGCTTTGGCCGGATCATTTGGGTCAGAAGTTCTGGTACTTAGAGCTGTTGCTCTTGGTTTTAAGGAGGTGTCCTCGGTCCACATGGGTGTTTTGTTTTTCCCACGGTCGCCCCAACCAAAGACATTTCAACAGAGGGTTCACTGTGTTAGTTCTCTTTATGGTGATTGTTTTACGTGGGCTGTTTGATGTCTAAAGCTCCATAGGGTCTTCTCGTCTTATGGGGGTATCCTCGCTTCTGCACGAGGAGATCAATTTCATTGACTGGAGGGGGGAGACAGTTAAGCCTTCGTTGTGCCATTCATACAGGTCCTCATTTAAAGGACAAGTGATTGCGCTACCTTCGCACGGTCAAAATACCGCGGCCGTTAAACCTTAGGTCACAGGGCAGGCGGGACCTCTTATTTTTTGATTTTGCAAGAGGCGATGTTTTTGGTAAACAGGCGGGGCTGGGGTTTGCCGAGTTCCTTCCTTCTCTTTTGGTCTTTCCTGGTAAGCACTCCTGTGTGGGGTTAATGGTTTATAGGTGTGGGGTTTTCTTGTTTATAGGTTTAGGCCACAGTTGCTTCTTTGTAGATACATTAATTGTCGGTGGTGAGTCCGTTCCGAATTACACGTGTGCAGGGAGAGGGTCATTTCCTCTTATTACTCATATAAGCATAATCTCTTTCATGGAGGCATGAAGTGGCCTAGTACTAGTTAGGGGTGTAAGATTTTTTGTCGGGATAATAGGTTAGAGGAGGTTGTCTGAGCTTTAACGCTTTCTACTTAGGTGGCTGCTTTTAGGCCCACTAGAACAAGTTTCCTTTGTGCTTTTATGATCTTTAATCTCCTAAAAAAGTTGTATCTTTTTTAAAGAAGCTGAACCTTCTTTAACTAACTCCTTTAGTTTCCTGTGACCAATATAGGGGGTGAATTGGGAGGGGAAGCTAAAGGGCTGAACTTCTATCCATTTCCTAGGCAACCAGCTATAACTAAACTCGGTAGGTTTATCACCTCTACTCGGAGCTCTTCCCACTCTTTTGCCACAGAGACGGGTTGGCCCTATAATAGGCTGTCTCGGAGTAGCTCGTTTAGTTTCGGGAAATAAAACTAAAGGGCTCTTTGCTTTAATTTACTTGCTTAATCATGATGCAAAAGGTACGAGGGTTTAGCTCTGCTTTTTGGGGCTTAAAGGGGTTATTTCATTTCTTTTTCAACTTTCCCTTGCGGTACTTTGTCTGTTGCGCCGTGCGTTCCCTTTTCTGTCGCCCGTACTAAGGGGGAAAAATGTTTTGTTATTTTTGTGTTCGATCTTTTTTATAAAATTAATAGAGAGTTAGTTTATTTGTCTGTGGGGCTAGGTGTTGGGCTCAGAGTAATCTGATTTGCACAGATGACTTCTCGGTGTAAGGGGGATGCTTTACTATCTTAGCTATACTCTGATTTGTTCCAAGTGCACCTTCCGGTACACTTACCATGTTACGACTTGCCTCCCCTTGTTTTAAGTTTTGTTTATGAAATGTAGGTAGATGATTTGGGGAGAGTGACGGGCGGTGTGTGCGCGCTTCAGAGCCGGTTTCAGCAGAACACACTTTTTTCTGCTTACTGCTAAATCCACCTTCGGATGTGTGTTTCATCACATCTTTCGTGTTTCTCTATTTAGAGAATGTAGCCCATTTCTTCCCACTTCATACGCTACACCTCGACCTGACGTTTTGGGCTGTGCCCATTTTGCTTACTATGGGGCCTTCAAAGGGTAAGCTGACGACGGCGGTATATAGGCGGGACAAGCAAGAAATGGTGAGGTTGAACGGGGATCATCGGTTCTAGAACAGGCTCCTCTAGGGGGGTCTGAAGCACCGCCAAGTCCTTTGGGTTTTAAGCTTGCGCTAGTAGTTCCCAGGCGGATAGAAGATGTACTTTATTATCAAAGTTTACGGCCAGGCATAGTGGGGTATCTAATCCCAGTTTGTGTCAAGGCTGTCGTGGGTTCAGGGGGTTTAAAGTCACTTTCGTAGCGGTGCTTCTTGTCTCCGTGTGCGTATAACAGTTCGGGAGGTGTTCGACTTTATTAGAGGTTGGGGCCCTAACCACACTTTACGCCGGTGTAAGTCAACTTGGGTCTCTCGTATAACCGCGGTGGCTGGCACGAGTTTTACCGGCCCTATTTACTTTAACTAAGTCAAGTTTTCACTTATGGCTTAATGTTTATCACTGCTGAATTCCCTTAGGGGTGTGGCTAAGCAAGGCGTCTTGGGCTAAGTAAAACGTGCCTGATGCCTGCTCCTCGTCTCCGGGCGGGAGATTGAGGGCATTCTCACGGGGTTGTAGAGGCTTGCATGTGTAAGTTTAGTAAGAGCTGACATAAAAGCCAGGACCAAGCTTTTGTGTCCATGGGGCTTTCTAGGGCCCATCTTAACATCTTCAGTGTTATATTTTGATTAAACTACATTAAC